GATCGAGTGAAAAATCCTATTGTTTTGGTTGTGGACTCAAGGGTTCAGGTTCAAACATGTTCTTTGAAGAAATATATGAGTTCTATTATAATAGAAAAAAATATGTTTTTTTTATTCCATTTAAGTAAATCGAGAAAAGGAAAAACATAATAAGAAATGACACTCCTATCATAGGAATAGCCTTGTTGCTGCTTCAATAACAAGCATTTTCGTTTTCAAATCAAATAAATCATTTGATCTATGATTCATTGGAACAAGGAATGGCCTGGCTAGGTACTGGCCAGGCCGGGGGAATAAAAGAAAGAACTTTTCGGACGAAATCAAAGAGGTACTCTTTCTATTGGAGATATCTGTTTCGAATCATTATCTAAAGGGAATTGATGATTGATCAAATTCGTCTATATTTATAGAATAAAGAAAGATAAGGAAAAACTTTTATCAACCTTTACTTCACGCGTCACATATGAATTATGCTTTTAAAATTGGGAGAGATGGCTGAGTGGACTAAAGCGGCGGATTGCTAATCCGTTGTACGAATTATTTGTACCGAGGGTTCGAATCCCCCTCTCTCCGTTTCTTCTGATCACTTGATATTTCCCTTTCGAATTCGAAAAAATCTCTAACCCCCTTTCTCATAGTTAAATGTATGGAATGGAGAAAGAAAATCCTAAGAAAATTCAGAAATCGAGCAAGGAAAAACCCCTGATTTTTTTATTCATCACGTCCAGGATTACGTCCTGGATCATTAGATAGGAATCCAAAGATGAAGAGAGAAACAAAGAATATCACTACTGTGTAAACGAAGAGTTTGAGAGTAAGCATTACACAATCTCCAAGATCATTTTGGGGGAAATAGGGGAATAGATTCTCCATTTTTGTACCACATATTCCGTTTTGACACCAAGAAAAGAGGCGGTTTCTAGAAAACATAAGGAATTTGCAGGAATGAATTTGTAATAAGATTCTGATTCTTTCGTTAACAAAATGATCTCTCATACCTACAATTAGGTATTGTAGGGACCATACATAGGGTCTTCGACCCCCAGAAGGAATGAAGAAATGAGGTGATTCCGATTCATCTCGGTTATCCAAAAGAATTTCCATGTTTGAGTCGAGGGTTCATTATCTGATCTTATCAATTCTTAAGAATAGAATTTTTTTTTTATCGAATAAATCATGAATGTTTCTAAGACAGTATTAAAGATCTCATCGAAAACTTACAGCAGCTTGCCAAACAAGGGCTAAGAGAAAAAAGAGCACAGGTATGATTGGCATAACATCTACGATTGGATTGAAAAAAGCATAAGCTTCGGGCAATTTGGCGAAGAAAAAGCTACTCGAATGAAGGGCAGAATTAAGACAGATCAAACTAAAGATATTAAGCATAACAAACATTTTGTTCTTGGAGAAAATTTAATTATTATTGGGTTATTGATATAAGGGGAAAATGAAGAAAGAAGGGAAAGTAGGCCGCAAAATCTTTCTTTTTCTTTGAACTCCCTCAATCAAAAATCCTTCAATTCTCAAATGAGAATAGAAGGAATCATACCTTACATACAATATCTTAATTGAATTATATGTAATGATCAATAAATTCATTTTGATTCTACATCTACATGTGTAGAATCATAGCAACAACCAATTCAATAGATATTGGGGCTGGAATTGACGAACAACCAATACCGATATTAGTGTTTATCGGTGTCGAATAGAAATAAAAATGGGGCGTGGCCAAGTGGTAAGGCAACGGGTTTTGGTCCCGTTACTCGGAGGTTCGAATCCTTCCGTCCCAGACCAATTCTATCATAACAAAGAAAGATTGTTCTTTTTAACAATCTTCTGTTTAAGGGTGTAATGTTGGATACAATGTGATCCAATCTTTCTTTGTGATTTCTAATGATTCTTCTATAGAATCATATCTTCCCTTTCGATTTTGTTTCTCATAAACAAACGGATCGAGTATCAATGACATGTGGATGGAAATAAATATCTTTTTTGATATAGGTAGGATGGGAACAAAGATCAAAGTGAAATTCAAAAAAAAACTGGGTGGGCCATTCAGCGTATGTTCGCCCCCTCGCCCATATTCATATTGAAGGTTAGTTAGTCATTTGGATAAACTTTATGCCCCATATCTATGATATTTGGATTCTCGCATGATGCATTCTGAGTCGAAATGCGAAATAAAAGAGAAGTCTCTACCTTCCCTAAAGGAAATATAAATAAAGATAGGGTAGACAAAATGACTAATTCTATGTGGATCCTGAATCCTAAAAAACGGGGGGGTTCTTGGTATTAATTCCATCGCTGGAATTAAAGCTACTGAGACTGGGGTGGGACAAAATCAAACAAAATAGTAACAACGAATTGATATGAACCCATTTTGCTTTGTACTTATACAAGACAGGATAGCATCCCATAAGAAGATCCTTTCAAATTGGTTTTGGGTATGATTCATGATCCCCATGGAATTCGTGTCGATATGAGTTAATCCGCAAAGGAAGGGAAGGTATCAATTTCAAGACCCTTGTCATCCGGATCTTATTAACAAACAAGAAAATTCAATACGGAACAGATTATTTTCTTTGGACCTAATTTCTTTTATTTTGTATTTGATTTGGCTCCAATGAATAATTGGAAATCAATGTAGCGATCAATTGGGGGAGGGGGGAGATTCATACATTCACTTTACTTTATGGAAAGATTCCTGAATCTGAAGTAAGGAAAAATCTGTAGAAAATGAACCATGCCTATATGTATTGTTATTGTTCTATTTCAGTGATCAGTGACACCGGTGTTTCAGTTTTGGCGAAAAAGATCTGCGATCCCTTAAATACCCACGATTACCCCCGGTAACACTTGTTTGGTGTATCTGATGAATACGATAAAATCAGATGAAAGAATACCTGATACCGACCTTAATCTTTTCTTTCATGAGCCCCTTCTATCCATCCCCAAGAAAACAAAACAATTGGATTTGTTTCTTGACCCATTTATCTGGTTTAAATTATTGATGATTCAATCGGAAAGGAAACATAGAGGTCTCTTATGATGATCAAATTCGCGTCTGATTTAATTAATCAGATATCTGCTAAACATTTTTAGATCCTCGTTGTACCGACTTGTTGATGGATTTCGAGATTCAATTCAGTCTTTACTGGAAAACTTATTTCCAGTAATGATGTCGAAGTAGGAAATTCTTGAAATTCTTTTTTATGATTCCTTATAAATTCTTTCTACTCGAAGAAGTGTGACATTGGTGAATCTATCCTATCGAGTCACTTGCGACCTTTCCCGGTCATTGGAATAGCTTATTTGGTTAATGACTCGTTCTGTTCCGGTATCGGTAATCTAATTAAAGACCCTTCTTTAGTTTTAGTTGTTTGAGAAAGAATTGGATCTTTCATGATTCATCATCCCTAACAATCTGTTGAAGATGTAAAGAAGTGTTAAGCAACGCATTTCTTCGTGTTTTTTATAAATGTGTTTCATTCTTCTAATAAAATATGGGGTTAAATTATATTCTTGCTGAGACTTCTCCAGATCCATATATGAAAATGAAAGTATGGAGGACTTCATATACTATATACCGATTGAGCCAATGACTATTCATGATTCCATATTGAATCAATTCCATACCGGTCCAAAATTAGAGGAATGTTATGGTAAAACTTCGTTTGAAACGATGTGGTAGAAAGCAACGTGCGACTTGAAGGACATTATTGGCTGTGGATTCTTGTACCCACCATTTTATATATCAAAGAAGATGCTCTCGGCTCGACATAGTTTGTTCTATTCCACTAGGACCCCAATTTTGGGGTTGTAATAAAATAGTATAATTATAATATAGCACATGATGGAGCTCGAGCATAAAGAATTGGTTCATTTAGCAGAGAGAAGGATCTAGGGTTAATGCCAATCAATAAGTTGGAACAACTTCGTAAGTATATCTTCGGTATAGAAATTGAAAGGATCAAGTTCGAACAAGTAAAAAAAAAAAAAAAAGTAAAATGAATTTGTCGAAATAGTTTTACCAATTCCGATCAAAAGTGTATCACAGGGGAATCAATCATTTCCATAGAACGAAATAACAAAAGGTGTGTTGCTACCATTTTGAAACAATTAAGGATCACCGAAGTAATGTCTAAACCCAAGGATTCAAAGCAAAGATAAAATAAAGGATACCGGAACAAGGAAACACCGTTTTCAATTGTCTCAACAACTAGATCAGAATGGGGAAGAAATAAAATCGACTCTAGGCGAGACAAACAAAAGAGGTTAGAGACGGCTCAATAAATGCCTAAGGATTTCCCTTCGAGCTCTTTGAGAATTACCCAACTTGAGTTATGAGTACGAATGAGATTTCTTTTTTTTCAGGAAGGAAGAACAAAAAAAAAAATGACTCAAATCATAGTCTAATTGATGATTTTGTGGATCTATTTGCCACTACAATACATAAATTCGAATCATTCTTTTTCGAGCCGTACGAGGAGAAAACCTCTTATACGTTTCTAGGGGGGGTTGTTCATTTATGTCTATCCCAATGAGTCATCTATCGAATCGTTGCAATTGATGTTCGATCCCGAAGAGAGGGAAGAGATCTTCGTAAAGTGGGTTTTTACGATCCGATAAAGAACCAAACTTATTCAAATGTTTCCGCTATTCTATATTTCCTTGAAAAAGGCGCTCAACCTACAGGAACTGTTCATGATATTTCAAAAAAGGCGGGGGTATTTAAGGAATTTCGAATTAATCAAATGAAATTAATGAAATAAAAAAAAAGGGGGGGGGGTGCCCAGTATCTAGCTTTGTCTAATTGTTTCTCCACCATTCCTTATTTTTTTTCTCTATTCTCTATTCATTGTTGCTCTCACATGACCCCGTATCATAGAACTATAAAAAAAAATATCTTCTCTTGATATGAGACAGATAGAAAAAAGATTGAGTGAATAGATGAAATAACTGGGAAATTATGGGATTACCATCAATCAGATGGTTTTCGTTGGGACTCCACCAACAAACAAAAGGTCAATCTTGCTTATTATACCTCTATTGAATTATACCTCTATTGAATAAATATTGAATAAACCCGACATTTTTTTCCTACCGGAATTCCTTATTTATTTCCCCACTCATACTTCATCCCTTATCTATGTTGTAGTGTCACTCCAACACAAGTCCTTGTTTTATTTATTGAATTGGTTTTCTCAACATTCAATTCATATTGACAATGGTGTATCGAACAAATATAATTCGATCGTGGATAAATAGATCTATTTATCCACATTTCATAAGTTTGTTTCTTTATTTCACTCAAACGATGGGTTCGTCAATTTCGTTGTGACATCAAGAAGTATCTTAGTTAATATAATGAAAAAAAAAAATAGAGTATGGGTAGTCTATCAATTTTTACATCTATTTAGATTTTCTCTATAATTTATCCCAGAATCTGTTGTATTTTCATCTGATCTCTGTTCATTTTTATGTTCACAATTGATCATCAAATCTTTCTTTTTGATCTGTTGCTAGTTCAATGTTTTGACGAGGTCGGGCAATCGAATCTCTTTATTTATTTTTTATTCCGATCGTATCTACACACCCTATTTATATGGGTTGCTAACTCAACGGTAGAGTACTCGGCTTTTAAGTGCGGCTATGGTCTTTTACACATTTTGATGAAGCAACGGATTCGTCCATACCATTGGTAGAGTTTGTAAGACCACGACTGATCCTGAAAGGGAATGAAAGGAAAAAACAGCATGTCGTATCAATGGAGAACTCTTAGAATAGAATACTTCATCCTTAACGGATCGATACAAAATCTTGTTTTGATTCTTTTCTTGGAAAGGGGTCAAATCAATTCAAGTTGGGTCGAGTGAATAAATGGATAGAGCCCTATAGCTCCAATTATAGGGAAACCAAAAGCAACGAGCTTCTGTTTGTTCTTAATTCGAATGATTACCCGATCTAATTAGACGTTAAAAATATATTAGTGCCTGATGTGGGAAAGGGTTCTCTTGTGAGTGGATCATCAATTCCTTTTTTTTCATGAATCCTAACTATTCTCTATTATGTTCTCTATTATGTAGTGGAGACGAATGTGTAGAAGAAACGGTATACTGATCAAAATTCATTATTCCAAAGTCAAAAGAGTGATCGGGTTGTAAAAATAAAGGATTTCTAACCATCTCTTGTAACTATAACGAACATAAATAAATTGGATGGAAATAGGATCCGTTGATTGTCCTTTCTGGCTCCGGGGTATCTATTCTTTTCTTACTATATACCTTGTTCTGACCGTATCGTACTATGTATTATTTGATAACTCAAGAAATCCCCCATTTGGTTCAAGTGTAATTTCAAATGGAAATGGAGGAACTACAAGGATATTTAGAAATGGATGGATTTCGGCAACAATACTTCCTATATCCGTTTCTATTTCAGGAATATATCTACGCGCTTGCTCATGGTCATGCTTTAAATGGATCGATTCTTTATGAACCGGTGGAAAATTTAGATCATGACAATAAATCCAGTTCACTAATTGTGAAACGTTTAATTACTCGAATGCATCAACAGAATCGTTTGATTATTTCGGTTAATGATTCTAATCAAAATCGATTCGTTGGGCACAACAATCATTTTGATTCTCAAATGATATCGGAGGGTTTTGCAGTCGTTGTGGAAATTCCATTCTCGCTGCGATTGGTATCTTCCCTAGAAGAAAAAGAAATAGCAAAATCTCATAAGTTACGATCTATTCATTCAATATTTCCCTTTTTCGAGGACAAGTTATCACATTTAAATCATGTGTCAGATATACTAATACCCCACCCCATCCATCTGGAAATCTTGGTTCAAACCCTTCACTCTTGGATACAAGATACTCCTTCGTTGCATTTATTGCGATTCTCTCTCTACGAGTATTGGAATTTAAATAGTCTCATTACTCCAAAAAATTCCATTTCCCTTTTTTCAAAAGAGAATCAAAGATTCTTCTTGTTCCTCTCTAATTCTCATGTATATGAATGTGAATTCATATTCATTTTTCTCCGTAAACAACCCTTTCATTTACGATCAAAGTCTTTTGGATCCTTTCTTGAGCGAACACATTTCTATGCAAAAATAGAATATCTTGTAGTAGTGCTTTGTAACGATTTTCAGAAAACCCTATGGTTGTTCAAAGACCCTTTTATGCATTATGTCAGATATCAAGGAAAATCGATTCTGGCTTCAAGGGGGGCTCGTCTTTTGATAAAGAAATGGAAATCTCACCTTGTCAACTTTTGGCAATGTCATTTTGACTTGTGGTCTCAACCGGCCAGGATCCATATAAAGCAATTATATAATCATCCCTTCTATTTTCTGGGCTATCTTTCAAGTGTACGACTAAACTCTTCGGTGATAAGGAGTCAAATGCTAGAGAATTCGTTTCGAATAGATACTGCTATTAAGAAATTCGAGACCGTAGTCCCAATTATTCCTCTGATTGGATCATTG